AAAAAATGAGGAAATGAGGTGACCCGGATTTATCGCAACTATCCAAGAATTTCAATGTTTGAATCGAGAGTTCATATTGTAAAACTTATCTGATCTTATCAATTGTTAGAATTTTTTTCTCGAATAAATCATGAATTTTCTAGAATATTATTAAAGATCTTATCGAAAACTTACAGCAGCTTGCCAAACAAAGGCTAAGAGAAAAAAAAGCACAGGTATGACTGGCATAACATCTACGATTGGATTCAAAAAAGCATAGGCCTCGGGCAATTTGCCGAAGAAAAAACTACTCGAATGAAGGGCAGAATTAAGACAGATCAAACTAAAGATATTAAGCATAACAGGCATTTTGTTCTTGGAGATAATTGCATTTTGATTGAATTATTGATATAAGGAAAAAGGAAGAAAGTAAGTAAGGTAGACAAAAAAATCCTCCTTTGAACCCACCCAATCAAAAATCTTCCCATTCTCAATGGAGAATAGAATAAATTATATTTTCATACAATATCTTAATTGAATTATATGTAATGATCAATAAATTAAGTAGAATTCTATATCTACACTTATCAAAATTCTAGGAATCTATTCTATAGATATTTGGACTGAAGTTGACAAACAACCAATACTAATAATATTCTTTATTAGTGCCGAATAGAAAAAATGGGGCGTGGCCAAGTGGTAAGGCATCGGGTTTTGGTCCCGCTATTCGGAGGTTCGAGTCCTTCCGTCCCAGAGCATATCCAATCTATTAGAATAAAATTTTTGAACAAGTGGAATCGTGTTCAAATAACACGCAGATGTAACTGATCCATTTTTATATTTGAATTGAATCTCATTTTTAGGTATTTCGTGTTTAGACCTAATGAAGAATGAATTGTGAATCTATGTAACGATTTAGGCAGAGGGTAATTTGAAATTTGATTCACTTTATGGCAAGATTAGATTACCGAAAAATTCCTGAACCTAGATTTAACAAAATCTAATATACTAATATATCAGAATTTGAAATAAAATATTTTATTAAATATAAATATTTTGAACAATTCCCTATAAGTTTAAGTTGAATCTTTGGTACTCGAAAAAGTAGGAAAGGAAATAGGCCAATCTATCCCGTTGAGTCACTTGAAGATGCAGATTCAAAAAGAACCCATTTCTTGGTGTTATTTCTATTTTTATTTATGTATGTTAAAGATGGGGTCTTGCTAAGACTTTTTCATAAAAGAAAAATCTTTATGTATATCTTTATTCATCTATATATAAAGAAGAAAAAGGTATAGATTACAATGTCTATGCATCAACTGAACCAATGACTATTCATGATTCCATAATTGAATCAATTCCATACCGCTTCCAAATTAGAGGAATGTTATGGTAAAACTTCGTTTGAAACGATGTGGCAGAAAGCAACGTGCGACTTGAAGGACACGATCCGCTGTGGATTATTACATCCACCATTTTATATAGGAATGAAGGTGCTCTTGGCTCGACATCATTTGTTCTGTTCCACAAGAACTCCCCTTTTTGTTGGGTTGTAATGTAAATAGTACACGGTGGAGCTCGAGTAGAAAGGAAAGGATTAATTCATTTCTCAGGGCAAGGATCTAGGGTTAATGCTAATCAATAAATTGAACAACTTCGTAAATTTATCTTCGATATAGAAATCATAAAGAATGAAATTCGAACAAGTTTCCAATTCAAAAGGAAATTCCGTTGGAATTTATCAAACTTTTTCGATCCAAAGTGTATGTATCACGCGGAATCAATCGTCCGCAGGACTCTTTGATAGAAAGAAATCACAAAAAAAGGTATGTTGCTGCCATTTTGAAAGGATTAAGAAGCACCGAAGTAATGTCTAAACCCAATGATTTAAAACAAAGATAAAGGATCCCAGAACAAGGAAACGCCATTTTAATTGTCTCAATAACTGAATCAGATTGAAGAATTGAAATAGATTTGAAACGAGACAAACAAAAGGGGGTAAAGATCACTCAATAAATGAAATTGCCTAAAGATTTTCCTTTGAGCTATTGGATAGTTATCCAACTTGAGTTATGAGTACGAATGATTTCTTTTTCAGGAAGGAAGAAGAAAAAAGACTTAATTAAATAATAGTCTAATTGATTTGATGATTTTATGGATTCCTTTGTCATTTATTTGAATTCCATACATAGACAAAACTTCAAATCAAATCAATTTTTCTCGAGCCGTACGAGGATAAAACTTCCTATACGTTTCTAGGGGGGGTATTGTTTATCTATATCTATCCCAATGGGCCATCTATCGAATCGTTGCAATTGATGTTCGATCCCGAAGAGAGGGAAAAGATCTTCGGAAAGTGGGTTTTTATGATCCGATAAGGAATCAAACTTATTTAAATGTTCCTGCTATTCTATATTTCCTTGAAAAGGGTGCTCAACCTACAGGAACTGTTCAGGATATTTTAAAGAAGGCGGACATTTTTAAGGAACTTCGTTCTAATCAAACGGAATTCGATTAAGGA